TAATTGTGAATCAAAAGAAAACACAAATTTTGATTCATTTTTTTTCTATTAATCAACATTTGTGATGTGGCCTTTTTTATTCTGGTTCTTTCCTTAGATCCAATCTTTTTTACCTAACTATATATATATATATAGAATATTAAAAAATATTATATGGAATATAAAACGTATTAACGGCAAAGCTAATAACAATTACTAGTCTTAGAATCCAATTGGGCGAAAAAATTTTTCTTGTTATTCAAAATATTTTTTAGATCGATGAACTCGATTGCTGAGTCTAATGAGTTCCTTTTTCATTTAAAAGCGTTTTTTTTATAACATAACTTTTTGTTCTAAAAAAAAAGAACAAACTCGAAATGATTTTTTAATTTTATTCTCGGTATAATCAAAGCGATTAAAAATTACATTTTTAAATTAAATTCTATGGCAGAGTTCTTATTTTTTTAATATTAGATTAGTTTATTCAAGAGTTTTTCAAAAAATCTGTTGATTCAAAATCACGAGCTGTGTAGATGTCACAGATAATAAGTCATTTTTTTTATACCGCCCTTACTTTAAAGTAATGTAATAGTTGATGAATCAAAAACAACTGCTTCTTCTAAAAAAAAAATTTTAACTATTAATTTTTGTTTATTTTTCCTCAAACCTTTAAAAATTGAAACTTAGGTAAGTGCTTTATAAACATATGCATAAAAAGAACATATTCCATTTAGCTCCTTCATGCCTACTCTAACTAGTTATTTTGGTTTTTTACTAGCGGCTTTAACTATAACTTCCGTTCTGTTTATAGGTTTGAACAAGATACGACTTATTTGAAATTAATTGAATGAACAACTCAAGAAATCTTTATGTCGAATTCTTTTAGAGGTGGCAATTGACATTTTTTGTTTATTGAGATTCCTAGGCAATTCCAATTAAATTTTAGGGATAGATATTACCTTTCTTTTTTTTGTTTCAAACGAATTGAAATGATTGAAGTTTTTCTATTTGGAATCGTTTTAGGTCTAATTCCTATAACTTTGGCTGGATTATTTGTAACTGCATATTTACAATACAGACGTGGTGATCAGTTGGACTTTTGATTAAATTAATTAATTTTTTTGACTTCCTGTGGAGTGGAGATAAGGGGGTCAGTTTTAGATTCCTTTTTTTTTTTTTCTGTTATTTATTTCAGTCTAATTCGCGAATTAACTTCGACCTAGCAAGAATGGAATCACGCTCTGTAGGATTTGAACCTACGACATCGGGTTTTGGAGACCCGCGTTCTACCGAACTGAACTAAGAGCGCTTTCTTAATCACAATAGATGTGTCGTTTTTTGTAACCCAAAACTCTATCTACAATCCTGTATACATACGATACTGATTAGATCTAGTATCCCTCAAAAAATGAGGGATTCCTTCTATCTAATTTTACCCAATTTCAACAAATTCCTCCTTACTTCATAGAGTCAAAGTAATTTGGTAGGGATGACAGGATTTGAACCCGTGACATTTTGTACCCAAAACAAACGCGCTACCAAGCTGCGCTACATCCCTTTCATTTCAATTCAATTGGTTACAATAGTCTAATTGTAAAGAATCCTTGTCTTGTTTTCCATATCCTTAATTTACCATAAAATGACATTGTTTATCTTGCCATGCCATTTCTTCTTTTTGTTCTCATATCATATAAAAGCTTTTATATTATATATTATATGCATTTCCTTTACAAACCCAAGTAATCCTTGACTATCTATATATACATCTGTTCATAGATTAGATATGTATTACCTTTATTTTATACATTAAATAAATTAAGAAGGAGAGTTTTCCATGCGAGATCTAAAAACATATCTTTCCGTAGCACCGGTACTAAGTACTCTATGGTTTGGGTCTTTAGCCGGTCTATTAATAGAAATCAATCGTTTTTTCCCAGATGCGTTGACATTCCCGTTTTTTCATTCTAGTTATTAACATGGTAAGGGTTTAATGAGGATTAGAGATAGAATAGATTTTCTGTGACTAATACCCCCTTTTTTCATTCGAGTCTGAACTCAAGTTTTGATGACGTTAAATCTACCTTTTCTTCTTTAATTGCCCTTTTAAAAAAAAAGGGCAATTAAAGAAGAAAAGGTAGAGGGGTAGAGAACGGAAAAAAAAAGTGGATTTAGCATAAGAGTATTATACAAGATACTTAAAAAAAAGAATGTGAGTAGACGTTTAGTTAGAAACTTTTTGAATTTGATTACGTACTATAATCTATAATTGTTAATTTTTAAACTATTACTATATATTACTCTATTGATTGCAACGAATTCTTTTTTTTTTGTCGAAAAAAATAGAAAAATTTTTTGAAAAAAATAAAAAAAAAAGGAGGGTCATGGCTAAGGGGAAAGATGTCCGAGTTAAAGTTATTTTAGAATGTAATAGTTGTGTTCGAAAGAGTGTTAATAAGGAATCAAGAGGCGTTTCCAGATATATTACTCAAAAGAATCGACACAATACACCAAGTCGGTTAGAATTACGAAAATTCTGTTCCTATTGTTACAAACATACCATTCATGGAGAGATAAAGAAATAAAAACGTCTGGCTATCATCCTTTCAATGAAAGGGACAAGACAAAAAGATTTTCATTATAATTATATATTATTTACTATTTTTTTCTATTTTCTATTTATATATAAATATTATAAAAAATAAATAAAAAAAAGAAAAATAAATAAACCAAATCCTATTTCGGCTGGACCTAAAAAAATTATAATTAAGAAGTAGGATTTTCGGTACATAACTTAAACAAACTATGGATAAATCCAAGCGACCTTTTATTAAATCCAAGCGATCTTTTCGGAGGCGTTTGCCCCCGATCCAACCGGGGGATCGAATTGATTATAGAAACATGAGTTTAATTAGTCGATTTATTAGTGAACAAGGAAAAATTTTATCTAGGCGGGTAAATAGATTAACCTTGAAACAACAACGATTAATTACTATTGCTATAAAACAAGCTCGTATTTTATCGTTATTACCCTTTCTTAATAATGAGAAACAATTTGAAAGAACCGAGTCAACTAATAGAACTTATAGTTTGAGAACCAAAAATAAATAAAAAATGTGCTTTTTATTTATTTAATTTATAATAATGTAATTGATAATTGAATCAAAAAAGGAATCTGAACTCAAACATGGATTGAGTCTTGGTTCTAAAAAACCCCGAAATTCCCGATTTTTTTGTATCATAATCATAATGTAAGATAAAAAATTGGGAAAAATCGTTTTTATTTTGAATGTTTTTGTTTCTTTTTATCTAATCTATATTTAGTGTATTTTATCAGACTTATTTCGATTCTATACTCCCGGAGAATAAACTCCGGGGAATTTAATTTAAACCATTTCGGGGCATTCTTTCCAATCTTCTTTTTGTATGATCTCATTTGAAATGATATAAAGACAGTTCCTATTTAATATAGCTATTTGTGCAAGTACTTTACGATTAAGAAGCAACTGTCTCTTATATAGATCGTGCATAAATATACTATAATTATAGCACACCCCCCTTTCGCGAATTACTGCGTTTATCCGAGTGATCCATAAACGACGAAAATCTCTCTTTTGCCTATCTCTATCCCTATGAGCCGAAACTAAAGCTTTTATTTTCTGTTGAGCAATGATTCGAGTAAGTCTTGAATGAGCCCCTCGAAAGGTTGATGCAAATAAACGAATTTTTGTTCTACGTCTGCGAGCTATATATCCTCGTTTAACTCTAGTCATTGAATAAATGAAACTTTGATGAATAACAAATTGATTTTCTTTCATTGAGTTATTCTTTTCTATCCTCCTGGTCTATTAATAACAAAACGAATTTTTCCAATGTATAAAAAAAATCCCAATGGCTTTTGCTGCTATAACCTTCCCGACCACTATTTTTAGTTTTTTTTTCGACATTGCGTCTTGAAACAAGACAAAAAAACTAAGAAATTTTATTAAAATTTTTTAATTAATAAATGGAAATTTAAAATTCTATTTTCATATAGAAAAAAAAAAGAAATAGTGGGGTTCCTTCGTTTCTATGGTTCCTTCTTAAACAGTGAGGTCCTCTCTATACACCGGAGCCCCTTATTTCATTTTTGTATATTGATAACTTGTACAGTTCAAACTTTTTTTGGCTCTACCCATGAATTATCCAGTAAAAAATCTTTCACAATTAGATCCACCTATATAGTAACGGTATTTTATTTTGAAGGTTAGCTGGATAGCTGACCCTGTTAGTCCGTTCTTGCAAATTAAAGGGAGTATAAATTTTTTCTCTTAAAAAAGGATTTCCCGCTAAATGGATAACGTTAACGCTACCAAAGGGAAATTTTTTTTTTAGATTTACACTAAAAAAAACCATAAATTAGATGAATAGAGCTTTTTTTTAGAGAGTCGCTTGAATTTTTCATTTTTATCCTATTCACCCGTACGGATCATTGATACCGGAAAAATTTTTTATTTTCTTTGTATTTGCTTTTGTTCCAGCTCATAATCTGAACGAGTCACACATACACCCTAGTACATGTTCCTCGGCGCTGAGGACATCCCCGAAGAGCGGGGGATTTCGTGACATTTCTGATTGGTTTTCTTGTGTTTCTAATAAGTTGTTTAATAGTTGGCATGCTGTATTATATACAAAATGAGCAGGTTTAGATCAATCCTAACCAAATGCTTTTCTAGTTAATAGAATCTTAAGATAAATCCAGTGACAAGATAAAATGGAAAACTAAAATGTTTAACTTTTTTCTTTTTTTTATTCGACCGCTACAAGATCAACAATGCCATGAGCTTGGGCTTCTGTTGCTGACATAAAAACATCCCTTTCCATATCTTCGGATACAACCCATAAGGGTTTGCCCGTTCTTTGTACATAAACCCTTGTGAGGGTTTCGCGCAATTTCAATAGTTCTTCCGCTTCCAAGATAAATTCTCCCGTTTGAGCCTCGTAAAAAGAGCTAGCAGGTTGATGAATCATTACCCTGATGATATACCTTAAGGGGGGTTCTTCTTTCGCGCCCGAGGGGGTTAATAGAAAAAATACAGAATAAAATTAAATTAAAATATATAGATAGAATTGAACAACCGTACGTGCATTTTTTTAGCATTGCATACGGCTTTACAATGGAATTTACTTTTGTCCATGAAAGAAAGAAAAAAAGAGGATCGATCAGATCCCGTTTCAGTAAATGATCCAATTACCACCCTTCTTTTCGGAGGAGTTTAGAAATACTACGATGGCTCCGTTGCTTTATATTTATTTCGTCTATAAGTCAGCAATCCCAAAGTTTCTTTTTGATTCGAAAAATAAGGAAAAAAGTCTTTTTTTGTACTCTTTCAAACAGAAAATCTTTTTTGATATGAAAAAGGTTTGTGACGCTGAAACGGACTCCCAAAAAAAAATTGGGAATATTATTCATCTCATACTACCCTTTCGATACAAAATCGAATGTTTTGAAAATAAAAAATAGAAAAAATTTTATCATATCGAATTCAAAGTGCCATGCTATTATTACTTCATTTTTAATATGGTGAAGGCATCGTATTTGTTTTTCTCTCAAAAAAAAACTCATTGGCGCCAAGCGTGAGGGAATGCTAAACGTTTGGTAATTTCTCCTCCGACCAGGATAAAAGATCCCATTGAAGCAGCTAACCCCATACATATTGTATGTACATCTGGTCGCACAAATTGCATAGTATCATAAATAGCTACTCCAGGTATTACCCAGCCGCCAGGAGAATTTATAAATAAATACAAATCTTTGGTATCATCCTCGATACTGAGATATACCATAAGACCAATAAGTTGATTCGAGATCTCGCTATCGACCTCTTGGCCTAAAAAAAGTAATCTTTCTCGATAAAGTCGATTGATTAGGATAAAATGGCATCCCTTAGAAACCGTACATGCACCTTTTTATGCAAACGGTTCAAAAAAAAATTGTGAAAAAATCAATGTATAGATTCGATTCTTTTTTTATTTTTTTTTTTAGGTTTTCACAATTTTAATGTTAAAAAAAAAAAAAGATTATATTATAATTTATAATTATTTTCTCTTCTATTTTTCAAGAAATTTTATTTTTTGCCCCTTTTCCCAATTACTCATAATTTATCCATAATATATTATAATTAAAAATTTAGACTAAAAAAAATAAAATTTACTAAACTTATTGAACTTCCTTTTCATTGATGTATCAGTTCATCGAGATCCAAATCACGATGTCATTTTCTTGTTCTTGAATGGGCCTTTTGAATTCTTTTAGGTTTATGCTCTACTCCGGGTAAAGATCTGCCCGATTTTTATTTGCACATATAGGACAAATTTTTCTAATACCACATATTTTTTTTTATCTTTTCTTTCGTCAAATTAAAAATTCAACATATTTTTTACTTTATTCGTAAGATTAAAATACCGTTTGTTTATTCTATAATTGTTTATTTTGATTTAAAATCAAAACAGTTAGTTAAAAGTTAAAGTAAATATATATAATACCAGTAATTTGCAATATATTCCCAAAATGTAATTGGGTTTTTGATAAACGGAGCCCTGGTACTTCATTTTTTTGGTCCCACCGAGCCAACCATAAAAAATAAATTATTCTAAATTGATAATGTTAATCTGAATCTCCCTAAAACTCATAAAAGGATCTAATTGCCTTTCACGCTCCAAATTTTTTATGATTCAATCAATCTTTCTTGGGCGAAAGGGGGGATATCTCAATCGGGAGAGAGAACGGGAAAATCCCATACGACCTAATATATCTGACAAGTCGCACTATACGTCAACCCAAGATGCATCTTCCTCTCCAGGACTTCGAAAGGGAACTTTTGGAACACCAATAGGCATTAAATCCAAGAAAAAATTAAGTACTATGGTTCACTTTGATGTGGAAACGTAATAATAGAGTTATTGTCTTCATAATACCAAAATATCATATGTTATGCATAGATTATAAAAGTTTAGTTTAAAATGAAGTATAGAATAAAATAAATAAAGGAAATTTCTTAGGAATATTACTTTCCAATAATCACCAAGTAGCAAAGTTTTTACTGATACAAGATGGTATTAACTTCCCATTGCGTATTGATACTTATCGGATATAGAATAGATTTGTTTCTCTTTGTTCCTAACAAACATAATTGTTCTATATATTACCAATCGAATAGAATAAAAATTAACCCTTGTTCCGAGATAATCCAGTGAACAAAAAGAAGTTCATTGGATAATCATAGTCTTTTCTAATGCAATAAAGTTACATAGTGTCATTTTTCTTTGATAAAGGGGGATTTCTATGGGTTTGCCTTGGTATCGTGTTCATACTGTCGTATTGAATGATCCCGGCCGGTTGATTTCTGTCCATATAATGCATACAGCGCTAGTTGCCGGTTGGGCTGGTTCGATGGCTCTATATGAATTAGCTGTTTTTGATCCCTCTGATCCCGTTCTTGATCCAATGTGGAGACAGGGTATGTTCGTTATACCCTTCATGACTCGTTTAGGAATAACCAATTCATGGGGCGGTTGGAGTATTGCAGGGGGGACTATAACCGATCCGGGTATTTGGAGTTACGAAGGTGTGGCTGGAGCACATATTGTGTTTTCTGGTTTGTGCTTTTTAGCAGCTATTTGGCATTGGGTGTATTGGGATTTAGAAATCTTTTCTGATGAACGTACAGGAAAACCTTCGTTGGATTTGCCTAAGATTTTTGGAATTCATTTATTTCTTTCCGGGGTGGCTTGTTTTGGTTTTGGCGCATTTCATGTAACAGGCTTGTATGGTCCCGGGATCTGGGTATCCGACCCTTATGGACTAACTGGAAAAGTACAACCTATAAGTCCAGCATGGGGTGTGGAAGGTTTTGATCCTTTTGTTCCAGGAGGAATCGCCTCTCATCATATTGCAGCAGGTACATTAGGCATATTAGCAGGTCTATTCCACCTTAGTGTCCGTCCGCCTCAACGTCTATACAAAGGATTACGTATGGGCAATATTGAAACCGTTCTTTCGAGTAGTATCGCTGCTGTCTTTTTTGCAGCTTTTGTTGTTGCCGGAACTATGTGGTATGGTTCAGCAACTACTCCGATCGAATTATTTGGCCCCACTCGTTATCAATGGGATCAGGGATACTTTCAGCAAGAAATATACCGAAGAGTAAGTGCTGGGCTAGCCGAAAATCAAAGTTTAGCCGAAGCTTGGTCTAAAATTCCCGAGAAATTAGCTTTTTATGATTACATCGGCAATAATCCGGCTAAAGGAGGATTATTTAGAGCGGGCTCAATGGACAACGGCGATGGAATAGCTGTTGGATGGTTAGGACACCCCATTTTTAGAGAGAAAGGCGGACGTGAACTTTTTGTACGCCGTATGCCTACCTTTTTTGAAACGTTTCCTGTCGTTTTGATAGATGGGGATGGAATTGTTAGAGCTGACGTTCCTTTTAGAAGAGCAGAATCTAAGTATAGCGTTGAACAAGTAGGTGTAACTGTTGAGTTCTATGGCGGTGAACTCAACGGAGTCAGTTATAGCGATCCTGCTACTGTAAAAAAATATGCTAGACGTGCTCAATTGGGTGAAATTTTTGAATTGGACCGTGCTACTTTGAAATCTGATGGTGTTTTTCGTAGTAGTCCAAGGGGTTGGTTTGCTTTTGGACATGCTTCCTTTGCCCTACTCTTCTTCTTTGGACACATTTGGCATGGGGCTAGAACCTTGTTCAGAGATGTTTTTGCGGGTATTGACCCCGATTTAGATGCTCAGGTAGAATTTGGAGCATTCCAAAAACTTGGGGATCCAACTACAAGAAGACAAGGAGTCTAATACAAAATTGTTTCCTATATTTTTGTTGTGATTTGACATAGGATACTTTTTTTTTTCTTTTTATCATTATCGGGAAAATAATCTCGAGTAAACAGGTATGGAAGCTATAATTGTAAACCACAATAAAATCTATGGAAGCATTGGTTTATACATTTTTATTAGTCTCGACCCTAGGGATAATTTTTTTCGCTATCTTTTTTCGGGAACCCCCGAAAGTTCCAACTAAAAAGGTGAAATGATTTTTCATTATCTCAATTGAAGTGATGCGCCTTCTGATATTGGAATGATATCAAATGATATCAGAAGGTGCATCACGTCAACTAGTCCCCGTGTTCCTCGAAGGGATCTCTTAATTGTTGAGAGGGTTGCCCGAAAGCGGTATATAAGGCATACCCAGTAAAACTTACAAGTAACCCAGATATAAAGATGGCGACTAGGGTTGCTGTTTCCATTATTATATAATTTCAAGACCCCAATGGATCTATGATAAAATCATTTATTTACAATGGAATGGTATACAAAGTCAACAGATCTCAATAACAAAATAAAGGGTTTATGGCTACACAAACCGTTGAGGGTAGTTCTAGATCTCGTCCAAAACCAACTACCGTAGGGGTTTTATTGAAACCGTTGAATTCGGAATATGGTAAGGTAGCTCCTGGATGGGGAACTACTCCTTTAATGGGAGTTGCAATGGCTTTATTTGCAATATTCTTATGTATTATTTTGGAAATTTATAATTCTTCTGTTTTATTGGATGGAATTTCAATGAATTAAATCTCCAAGATAAAGGGAATTCAAAAGAACCAAGAAGTTCTATCCTTTCAATACAAAATGCATTTTTAGGGCTACGCTTTCTTTTTTTAACGCCTTTTTTTGGTAGTTCGATCGCGGAATTTCTTTCTTTCTGTATTTCCGGAATATGAGTGTGTGACTTGTTATAATTGATCCTATTGAGAGTACAGAGAACGAGTCTGTCATCTTATCCGGATAGAGATGGGTCTACTTCGTCGGATATTTTTTTTGTATCTGGAACACGGAATATCTAAAATGGATGAAGAAATATTTTAACTATGATTCATATTTATTTAATATTCAGACCTCGCGATCGGATTCAATCAAATTTTTCTTTTGAAAAAAAGAATTAGACATTATAAAGCGAAAGATTTTTCTTCTTTCAAACTCTTTAATGCTTATGTTCTTTAATAAACAGACAAATTTTTTGGTATTTTTTTTCAGTATACCTCTGCTATTGGTTGAATAAGTGATGATCCAACGGTTCTTACTCAAGGAATCCTTGGGCTTAGCTTTTAGGTTTTACTGAGTCATCGTGGTTTATAGTATGAATCTAGGGTTTCAATCAATTCATAGAGTCTTAACAAGATAAATTCCTATAACTGATAAAAAAAGCCCCGGTCTAAAAAAATAAAAAATAAAAGACAAAAAATAAAATAGGAAAAGAGAATATTCAAGAGGCCCGCAATAACAATTAACAGAAAAATAGATGAGCCGACTTGATATATTGGCATTATCACCGCAAATAAAAAAATTTACTTTCGTTTTTTTATTCCTTCGCACCTGCCGAAAAGAAAAAAAAGAGATTAAGAGGCTTTAACCTTTATTTAGGTGTGTTTGCTTGAGCCGTACGAGATAAAATTCTCATATACGGTTCTTAGAGGGGGGGCTTTTAGCATTTTACCTATCTCAATAAAGTATATGATTGGTTCGAAGAACGTCTCGAGATTCAGGCGATTGCAGATGATATAACTAGTAAATATGTTCCTCCTCATGTCAACATTTTTTATTGTCTAGGAGGAATTACGCTTACTTGTTTTTTAGTACAAGTAGCTACGGGTTTTGCTATGACTTTTTACTATCGTCCAACCGTTACCGAGGCTTTTGCTTCTGTTCAATATATAATGACGGAAGCTAACTTTGGTTGGTTAATACGATCAGTTCATCGTTGGTCGGCAAGTATGATGGTTCTAATGATGATCCTGCATGTATTTCGTGTATATCTTACCGGTGGGTTTAAAAAACCCCGCGAATTGACTTGGGTTACGGGCGTCGTTCTGGCTGTATTGACCGCATCTTTTGGTGTAACTGGTTATTCCTTACCTCGGGATCAAATTGGTTATTGGGCAGTCAAAATTGTAACAGGTGTGCCTGACGCTATTCCTGTAGTAGGATCGCCTTTGGTAGAGTTATTGCGTGGCAGTGCTAGTGTGGGACAATCCACTTTGACTCGTTTTTATAGTTTACATACTTTTGTATTGCCTCTTCTTACTGCCGTATTTATGTTAATGCATTTTTTAATGATACGTAAACAAGGTATTTCTGGTCCCTTATAGAATAAAATTAAAGGGTATATCATAGATATTTGTAATCTCTCATTTTGTGTTTGGGGGAAGAACAATAGTATTTCATTGCTACATGTATGGATTATTGAAAATAAAAATCCATGTATTTGGACATTTTCCTTCAACTCTATAATATTGATATTATATTTAGTTATTTAACATAACATCACTAGTTGAAGGCAATTCTCCGAAAAAAAAAGGATTATGGGAGTGTGTGACTTGAACTATTGATTAGGCTGTGCAGGTATATGCTCCTGCCACATTGAAATTCATAATCCAACGTGTCTTTTGTCCAACCGCCGTATAAGTAAGTCCTATACAGAGGATAGGCTGGTTCGTGTAAAGAAATTTTATTCTATGATCAACCCTGAATCATGTCATGCATGAAGGGGCTCCGTAAGATCCAGTTGAATGTGTGATATTCGAAAAAAAAAAATTATATTTTTTTACTATATATATAAATATTATTATTATATATAATTAATGAATTATTATTTTCAAATCGTTTGAATAGTATTGAAATGCATCCATTTCCTCTGCATTGACCTGATCTATGATACTATCGGAGTGAAACAAGGGATCTAAAGAACAGATAGAGGCTAGGCTATATTAGTAACAAGTAAACCCTTTATTTAAAATATATATTAAAATTGAATCGACGAAAAAAAAATCTCCAAAAATGTTGGAGAAAAAAAACCAGCCACAAGGTATGAGACGACCCAGAAAGCATTTGATCATGATCAACCTTGTAAGCCTACTTGGGTGTTGAGCTTTTTTTTGTAAGAACAAGAACGCAAATCCTTCCCGAATAACCATTCATATTGATAAGATATATATTCTGGATACGTTCGGTTCTTTTGATTCTTGCTCGAGCCGGATGATGAAAAATCAGCGTGTCCGGCTCTTTCGGGGGATGAATTTAATCTAATATTAAATATCTATTCACCTATCCTAATAACAAAAAAACCTGACTTGAATGATCCTGTATTAAGGGCTAAATTAGCAAAAGGGATGGGGCATAATTATTATGGGGAGCCCGCATGGCCTAATGATCTTTTATATATTTTTCCCGTCGTAATTCTCGGTACCATTGCATGTAACGTAGGCTTAGCGGTTTTAGAACCATCAATGATTGGTGAGCCGGCAGATCCGTTTGCAACTCCTTTGGAAATATTACCAGAATGGTATTTTTTTCCAGTATTTCAAATACTTCGTACAGTACCTAATAAGTTATTAGGCGTTCTTTTAATGGTTTCAGTACCTGCGGGATTATTAACAGTTCCTTTTTTAGAGAATGTTAATAAATTCCAAAATCCATTTCGTCGTCCAGTAGCTACAACCGTCTTTTTGGTTGGTACCACAGTGGCCCTTTGGTTAGGTATTGGAGCAACATTACCTATTGATAAATCTCTAACTTTAGGTCTTTTTTAAATTGATTCCATTGTGAAATAGCACAACATGTGTATCTAGGGAAAAGTCACCTTGAAGTGACTTTTCCCTAGATACATTTATCTATTCAAATTAATTCTTGATTTAGTCTGTAAAATTCAATCCATTTTTGTTAAATGTAACTCAATTCCCAATTGTTTTTCTAGAGTGTCAAAAATTTTATTTACGTCTTCTATATCAAAATGTTCAATTTTAATAAGATCTTCTTGACTCAAAAGGTTCGCTAATGTATGTATATTGGACTTTTTGAGGCAATTATAGATCCTAGGTGGCAATTCTAATTGGTCAATAAAAATAGATTTCAATGCCATTTTTTTTTTTTTTTTTCTGAGTTGATCCAATCTATCGTGAAAGGTAAAAAGTGGTAATGAAACTTTATATTGATTGTCCTCTAAATGTAAGTTTTCTTCTTCCGCATGGAGAAAAGGAATAAATAAATCAATTAAATTTCGAGAGGCTTCAAAAAGTGCTTCTTTCGGAGTTAAACTACCATTTGTCCATATTTCGAGAAAAAGTATTTCTTGTTTTTCATTCCCATTTCCATAAGAATGAATACTATGATTCACGTTTCGAACAGGCATGAATAGAGCATCTATAGGATAACTTCCGTCTTCAAAGTTATTGGGCGGTGTTATATGATATCCGCGATTTCGCTCGAGTTGTAATCCAATACACAAAAAAATGGGTTCCGTTAAGCTAGCTATATGTTGTGTATTGTCAACTATTTCTACATAAGATGGCAAAATGAGATCTTGGGCAGTTATGCATCGGGGGCCCCTAACACAAATAGACGCTTCACAAGTTCCATATAGATTACTTCTAAATATGATTTCTTTCAAATTCATTAAAATTTCATGGACTGATTCTTGAATCCCTACGATGGTAGAGTATTCATGTGGTATTTTATCTGATTTTGCACGTGTAATACATGTTCCTTCCATTTCTCCAAGTAAAGCTCTTCGCATTGCAATGCCTATTGTGTCAGCTTGACCTTTCATAAGTGGAGAAAGAATAAAGCGCCCATAATAAAGACATTGACTATCTGTTCTTGATTCAATACACTTCCACTGCAGTGTCCGAGTAGATACCCGGATTTTCTCTCGAACCATAGTAATATTAATATATTATAAATATCTTTGAATCGTTTATTTCTCTTGAAATCTCTTCAATGCTTTTTTTTACACACGCCTTTTTTTAGGAGGCCTACAGCCATTATGTGGCATAGGGGTTACGTCTCGTACGAAACTTAATAGTATACCGCTTCTACGAATAGCGCGTAATGCTGCATCTCGTCCGAGACCAGGACCTTTTATCACGACTTCTGCTCGTTGCATGCCCTGCTCCACTACTGTACGAATAGCATTTCCTGCTGCGGTTTGAGCCGCAAATGGTGTCCCTCTTTTTGTACCTCGGAATCCACAAGTACCGGCAGAAGCCCAAGAAACAACCCGACCTCGTACATCTGTAACAGTCACAATGGTATTGTTGAAACTTGCTTGAACATGGATAATGCCTTTTGGGATTTTACGTGCACTTTTACGCGAACTAATACGTCCATTTTTACGTGAACCTTTTTTTGGTATAGGTTTTGCCATATTTTATCATTCATAATTTCATAAATATGAGTCAGAGATATATGGATATATCCATTTCATGTCAAAACAAATTCTTCATTTTTTTTTTACATTCCAGTACTCAAGAGAGTCCTCTTTTAGTTTTTTGAGTTATAGTAGAATAGTTATCCTTGTCGTTGTTTATGTTTTGGGTTAGAACAAATTACTATAATTCGTCCCCGCCTGCGGATCAGACGACATTTTTCACAAATTTTACGAACAGAAGCCCTTATTTTCATATTTGTCATTCCTTAATTTAAATTCTGACTCTAGTTTTTGGAAGAAAATAAGTTTCTTTATATTTGAAATTTTGAATTGTATTCTCGCGAACAAGGGGTGTTAGAGTTACAAAACCTTTTAATCATTTGAATCCTTAGTGCAGAGTCTATAAATTGTATCTATGACCTCTGGTTCAATCATTCTGATAGAATCTGTATAGAACTCCGTCGTATCCTTTATGAAATAAAATCTAGAATCCGATCTTCATTATCTAAACGAACCCAGAACATACCGCTAGGGAGTGATTCAGTAATCAAATTGTTATGAATCTTTTTTTTTCTTTCATTCTAGGCAATTTTTGATCTAATTCAGATATTCGATGTTAGAGGAATTACCATATATAACATAAAATTTCTCCGCCAATTCCTTCTCGTCGAGCCTCCCGATCTGTCATTATACCGCGAGAGGTAGAAAGAATTACAACCCCCATTCCTCCTAAAATTCTAGGAATTCCCTGATAGTTCGAATAGATTCGTAAACCAGGTCGACTGACTCTTTTTAAATATAAAGTATTTCTATATGGTACTTTCCTATTTCTTCTATGTCGCAGAGTTAAAACAAAAAAAAGATTCTTTCCTTCTTGATGTTTTCTCACGTTTTCAATAAAGCCTTCTCGTAAAAGTATTTTAACAATGTTTTCGGTGATGTTAGTCGATGCTATTCGAACCGTACCTTTTCTATTCATGTCAGCATTTCGTATAGAGGTTATTATATCAGCAATAGTGTCCCTACCCATGGTGAACTAAAATCAGCGGTGTCTCCAAATTTTTTTATAATCAACATGCTTTTTTCTTAGTTTTTTTTTTTTCTTTTTTTTTTTTGAAAGGTATATACGTGATATACAGTCTACTATCTCATTCAAATATCCTATTTCTGAGGCTTATAATACCTCAGGAGCTAATGAAACTATTTTAGTAAAGTTTTGTCTCAATTCCCGGGCAATCGCACCAAAAACTCGAGTTCCTTTTGGATTTCCTTCGTGATCAACGATAACCGCAGCGTTGTCATCATATCTTATTATAATACCGTTGTCACGTTTGAGTTCTTTACAGGTACGTACAATTACAGCTCTTATTACTTCTGATCTTTCTAAGGGCGAATTTGGTATTGCTTCTTTGATCACAGCAACAATAACATCGCCAATACGAGCATATCGACGATTGCTAGCTCCTATGATTCGAATACACATCAATTTTTTAGCTCCGCTGTTGTCTGCTACAGTCAAATAGGTCTGAGGTTGAATCATATTTTTTTATCTGTTCTTTCAATGCAAAAATAAAAGCAAAGGACTAAAAAGAAATATTGTTTGTCAAAAAAAAGATCTATTTCCTTTGGTTCTACGTTTCTATCCTGAAATAATGAATTGAGTTCGTATAGGCATTTTAGATGCTGCTATTGAGATAGCCCTTCGGGCTATATTTTCTGCTACCCCATTTATTTCAAAAAGTATTCGACCTGGTTTGACAACAGCTACCCAATATTCAGGAGATCCTTTCCCCGAACCCATACGTGTTTCCGCAGGTCTTACTGTAACGGGTTTGTCTGGAAAAATGCGTACCCATATTTTTCCGCCGCGACGTGCATTTCGTGTCATTGCTCGGCGTCCCGCTTCTATTTGTCTAGACGTGATCCAAGAGGGTTCAAGTGCCTGAAGAGCATATCTTCCAAAACAAATATGATTTCCTCGATAAGATATTCCCTTCAGTCTTCCTCTATGTTGTTTACGGAATCTGGTTCTTTTTGGGTTATAGTTGATGGTTATTTATGTAATTCCATCTCTACTACAGAACTGGACATGAGAGTTTCTTCTCATCCGGCTCCTCGCAAATGAAAAAATTTAAATTCAGAAGAGATATAATTAAGATATACACGGAATAATCTACTGAATAAAGAGATTCTTATAGATTCTTTTAATTTATTAAATTAGATTAGATATTTTATATATCTAATATAAATGATAAAAAAAAAATTTTCGCGGGCGAATGTTTACTCTTTCAATCTCTATTTCAATTGTAGAGTTAGTTTATTTTATTTTTTTTCAGACTATATGAATTGATTTCGGGTTCATTCCGCCATCCTTCCCACTGAATCATCAGGATTCTTTTGCAACTGAATCTTTTGTATTCACGGGTTCCATCGTTCCCACCGCTTCTTGATTTAATTAATAGTTAGACCTGAATTCGACAACAGAGCTCGTAATGAAATTAGTTATTGAGCCAACCCCCTTAGTCTTTATTGGCTTGAAGCTCATACGCTTTTTTCACAGATTCATCTCATATAATTATCCGAGAATCTTTAAATCTTTATTAAATATTTATTAATGCTTTATTACATTGTTGTCGTTTATGAAATGTTTCAAAGACCATATATATATATTATATTGAAATCATATATCTTTTATATTATATTCATTTTTTTCTTTCTCTCACCTTTCCATTTATCCGTATCTTTTTTATTTTGTTTATTTTCATTTTGTTTTACTTAAAAATTAATTCGATTTTTTTAGTTAGCATAAAAAAAATTCAGTTGCTGCAATGATAGGATTAAAAAAGCATATCTTGACTGTTTCTTTGGATTTGGATAATGTGATGCGATGAGTTGGTTATTAGTTCTATAGTTATTAGTTCATACTTCATATTATGGGTTCTTACCGTTTTAGACGTAATTATAGCAAAAACCAACGAGTCACACACTAAGCATAGCAATTCTATCAAAAAAATATGAATAAAATTTTTATTTAAACTTGTGGAATTTTAAATTATAATTTGATGTAAAAAAAAGAATAAAAAAGGTTGTGTTCTATTCTTAAACCGAAATAGACAGACAAGTAAAGCCCTATTCTTATTATTTCTCGTCTAAAAATATCCAAATTTTAATACCCAATACCCCATAAATAGTTCGAACGGTATAGGCACAATAATCAATTTTCGCGCGAATGGTTTGTAGGGGAACCCTTCCCTCTCTTATCCATT